AAAGAGTACCATGTTGCATCTGAACTTCAAACGGTTTAGCTTTAACCATGTTAATTAATGGTCCCAAATTTGTGGTTGATAGAGAATCAAAGTAAAGTAGACTTACCAAAGAATAACGAAATGCTATGGTTCTAAAATATAATTTTTTTTTTATTCAGAAGTAATTCGCGGGATTATGCACTCTTTCCTAGTTATAGTGCCACTGGGTGAATCCAGCCTATTCTTGAAATGAACAACTCACACACACTCCCTTTCCAAAAAAGATCAATACACCGAAAACTACACTTAGATTTATTGGATTTGTTGCTAAAATATCGGTATTAAACCCGAAACTCCCGGCGGATGGCCAGTGACCCAAGTAAACGAAAGAATCGGTTAAATTTTTCATATAATCTCCTCTTCTAGCTAAACTATAAAAAAAGAACTCTGTCCTTTTTTTTTTTATTCTTTTTATTGAAAATAAAAAGAAAATTGAATTTCATAATTTATAATTGAATTTACCTATTTGGATATTTGTAAACAGAATAAAAAACCTATTCTATAATTACAAATGTATTTTCAAAAAATTTTCATTTTCAATAATAATAATGAGACTTAATTAGAATTAAGCTAGAATTTGAGACCAAGTTTGATGTCAATTTCAAAAAACTTAAACCTCGTTTTTCGCAACACTCCTAAAAAAAAAGTTTCCATTAAACTAAAAAAATAAGGGGAAGGAAGAAAGCGAATCGATGTGCTAATTCCCCATCCTCAAATTAGTCCTTCCCAAGGATTGTTGTTTCAATGAATAATTGTAGGAGTTAAATCTTGATAGAATTAAAAAAACTACAAAAAAAATCCCGAATTTTGCGATTTCTAGGATTAAACAAAAGGATTCGCAAATAAAAGCGCTAATGCTACAACCAGGCCATAAATTGTTAAAGCTTCCATAAAAGCCAAACTAAGCAATAAAGTACCTCGTATTTTTCCTTCTGCCTCAGGTTGTCTCGCGATACCTTCGACAGCTTGACCCGCAGCTGTACCTTGACCAACTCCAGGTCCAATAGAAGCAAGCCCAACAGCCAACCCAGCAGCAATAACCGAAGCAGCAGAAATCAGTGGATTCATGATAAGTTCCTCACACCAAAATAAAGAAATAGTTAATGATACAATCATCCAATGACTTAAGGACGTAATTAGAATTAAGAAATCGCTAGAGATTCATCCAGCCAAAATAACCAAAAACTTTTTTAAAAAGAATATAATAATATTATTGAATCATAAGAATTACTTTGATAGTAGTTCCTATCCACGGGATTTGTAAAAATTCATAATATATATATATACGAATACGCCTTTTTTATGCCATTTCTTTTTTGTGAACCATTCTTTGAATTCTTCGTTCTTTTTTTCTCGTTTTTTTCAACCAATTCACAGATAAAAAGGAAGAACTTATAATCGAATCCTTATCTAAATAGAAATTCACAAAAGTAGTAGGGCAGATTATATAGATCTTTAACTCATATATACCTAGTGAATATCAAATATCACATATACAAGTGTTTCTTACATAACGTAAACCAACTATTCTATAATTGGGCTAACCTAAAAAAGAATATTTGAAAAAAGAAATAGTTAATGATGACCTTCCATAGATTCACCTATATAAGCCGCGGCTAAGGTGGCAAAAATGAGAGCTTGAATCCCGCTTGTAAATAATCCAAGGAACATGACAGGTATAGGAACCACTAAAGGTACTAAAGAAACAAGAACAACAACGACTAATTCATCGGCTAATATATTTCCGAAAAGTCGAAAACTAAGTGATAGGGGTTTTGTAAAATCTTCTAAGATGTTAATGGGTAAAAGAATTGGAGTTGGTTGAATGTATTTACTGAAATACCCTAATCCTTTTTTGCTAAGACCCGCATAAAAATAGGCTACTGATGTGAGTAAAGCTAAAGCAACTGTCGTATTTATATCATTCGTTGGTGCTGCTAACTCCCCTTGAGGTAACTGGATAATTTTCCACGGTAAAAGGGCTCCTGACCAGTTAGAAACAAAAATAAATAAAAATAGGGTTCCAATAAAGGGAACCCATGGACCATATTCTTCTCCAATCTGGGTTTTACTCACGTCTCGAATGAATTCAAGGACAAATTCAAAGAAATTTTGGCCGTCAGTTGGAATGGTTTGTGGATTACGAATCGCTAGAACTGCGGAACCCAATAAGATAGCAATTACAACCCAAGAAGTAATAAGGACTTGGGCATGGACCTGGAAACCCCCTATTTGCCAATAGAAATGTTGGCCTACTTCTACACCAGATATCTCATATAACCCTTCTTTTATTAGTGTGTTGATGGAACATGATAAAACATTCATATTGCCCTCTGACAGAAATAAGAACTTTAAATTATTTTGATTCAAGATCCCCCCCCTTTTTTTTACTTAATTTACTTGAATTTTATATTTAAGTTTTGGATACCAACTAAACTAATCACACAGACACAATATCCCC